ACAGTGGAACTGAGTAAAGTCTAGGGTCTATCGGTAAGGACGTAAAATACGAAATAACAAGGGAGAGACTTTGAACTTGTTTATCCTAACTGAAAAGGGTGAATTGAATAGTTAATTGAAACATCTTACTAGACTATGAGGAATACATCAACTGAGATTCCGTGCGTAGCGGCGAGCGATAGCGGAGGAATTGTCTCAAACAGATAATTAAGATGATTGGACATCTAGACTAAACCCCGATAGACACCTATAGAGAAAGTACCGTGAGGGAAAGACTCAGAATTGGTTCTAAAAGTTACCTTTTGCATAATGGGCCTGCAAGACAAAATTTGGCAAGCTTAAGTATTAAATGAAGGCGTAGTGAAAGCAAGAGAAAAAACTCGTCAGTCAAATTCCCCGAAACCAAGTGATCTAACCATGGCCAGGTAGCTATTTGCTGACCGAACCAGTGATTGTGGCAAAAATCTTGGATGAGCTGTGGTTAGCGGTGAAATACTAGTCGAACTTGGATATAGCTGGTTCTCTACGAAACTTATCTTAGTAAGGCGCCCCAAGTTGATTCGCCCCCAAACCCGGGGGCTGAATTACTGGTGCAGTAAGACTATGGCGATAAGGCCTCTAGTCAAAAGGGGTAAGCCCTAACCAGAAATTAAAGTCACTAATACAGATTAAGTGTATAAAGAGGGTTCAACTTAGACAAACAGGAAGTAGGCTTGGAAACAGCCATCTGTACAGGAAAACGTAAAAGTTCACTGAATGAGCTAGAAAACTCTAAGAATCAAGGCGGCTAAATCTGTAACTAAAATTCTGGAAGCCAGACCGTAAGGAAGCAACTGGCTTGGTAGTAGAGCGTTCTGTAAGCACGATATGTGCGCACTTCGTGAGACAAACAGAAGTGATAATGCAGGCATGAGTAGTACAAGATTCACTCCCAAATAAATCTATATACAGCTTCTAAGGGCATTGCGCCCGATGAATTATAATTCTTGTATTTGTTCAGGAAAAATATTATGGTACAAAGTACTTTCAACTGTTATTTATGGGACTTAGATCCAGGCATAATTTCTCTTAAGGAACTCGGCAAAATAAGATCTCGACTGTTTACCAAAAACATAGCTCTCTGCTAAAGGTTACTGAAGTATAGAGGGTGAATTCTGCCCAATGGTTGTATAGTGAAACTGAGGATTAACGTCTAAAGCGAAACCCAACTGAATGGCCGCGGTAACTCTGACCGTGATAATGTAGCACAATAAATAGCCAATTAATTGTTGGCGGGTATGAATGGAACCACGAGGGTCTTACTGTCTCAAGAGAAAAGCCGATGAAATTATAGTTGTAGTGAAGATACTACATAATCATTGTAAGACGAAAAGACCCTATCGAGCTTTACTGGATACCAATAACGTTAACTTAAAATGATCGATACAAGTATCCTAATTTTGAGTTAATAATTTTGTTGGTAGGACAGTTTAGTTGGGGCGACTACCTTTGAATAAGAAACGAAGGCGAGCTTATTGGTATATAAAGCTAATCTCATTAGCCTGACAGTGAGGGGGACACCCCTAGCTGGCACAAGGACATAGTCCTATGTGGGCGATAATGACCCGATATGATTGTCCAAAATAGATATCGAAAGCGGATAAAAGCTACCGTAGGGATAACAGCGTAATATTGTCGGAGAGTTCTTATCGAGGACAGTGTTTGCGACCTCGATGTTGAATTGCGGTGCCCTGGTGCTGTAGAAGGTACCTTAGGTTGGTCTGTTCGACCATGAAAACCGTACATGATTTGAGTTCAGAGCGTGGTGACACAGCTCGGTTTCTATCTACAATGATCAATCCCAACTTTTCTGAGTCCTAGTACGCAAGGAATGGTCTCAGCGATGCTCGACTATATTGGCCCCATCGACGTAATCAACTTCTGGCTGCTGCAAAGAAGGAAAACAAAAGGTTTAGGGATTAACAAGGTGCCACGAAAGTGGCGTGCCTTTTCATATGCCACGTGGGTGCATAACCCCTGGTATATTATGGAATTAACACTAGGGCTCATCATACTAATAGTGTTGACATATGGATTAAAAGCCCCGACTTTAAGATTGGCTATGCTACTTGCGGGGGCTGTGGGGGTTGCTGGTTTATTAACTGAGCCCCATCTACTATGTTGGACACAGGCTATTAAAATGTTGGTGATGCTAAGTGGATTAGCTATACTATGTATGCTGGACCATCGAACATCGCATCGATCAAGCTCTTTATTGATTTTATTAGTGATCTTGGGTAATTTATTACTTATTGGGTCAACAAATTTAATTTCTATATATTTAGCATTAGAAATGCAAACATTATGTATGTTTATCTTAGTGGCTTATAATAAAAACTCATTGTTATCGGCAGAAGCTGGACTTAAATACTTTGTGTTAGGGGCACTATCTTCGGGGTTGTTTCTGTTTGGTTGTGCTTTAATTTATGGCTCCACAGGAGAACTTGAACTTCAATTTATTCGTATGAGTTTAGAGTCTTACGGTATATTAGCTGGTAAGTGTCTTATTACTATCTCATTGTTATTTAAAGTATCTGCAGCTCCATTTCATATGTGGGCCCCCGATGTATACGAAGGAGCTCCAACTTGGGTAGCTGCGCTATTATCTATCGTACCTAAATTAGGGGTACTAGCTATTATAGTACAAATCGGCCTAAATGAAATGGGGCTATTAATAGCCGGGTTAATCTCTTTGATTGTTGGGGCTATAGGAGCTTTGAATCAAACTCGAATAAAAAGACTTCTAGCTTATAGCGGAATAGGCCATATGGGGTTTGTGTTGCTTGGAATAGCTATTGGGTCTATAGAAAGCCTTCAGGCGAGTTTAATGTATATAGGTGCTTATATAATAACCCAAATACTACTTTGGTCTGGAGTCCTAATTATATCCCCTAAAAGAGATATGCTTATTGAATTTAGTGGTGTTTCAAGATTAAACCCAATGTTAGCATTAGCATTAGCCACAGGTTTATTGTCTACTGCAGGAATTCCTCCTTTAATTGGGTTTTTAACTAAATGGTATGTAATTTTAGCAGCTGTTGGTCAAGGTTATTATCTCAGTGCTTTACTAGCTTTAGTTTGCTCCGTGATAGCTGGAGTTTATTACATTAGATTAGTTAAAATTATGTTTTATCAACCTTTGTCGACGCCTTTAGTAATAACAAATATATTAAATTCTCCACGTGGCAGCGTAACACCGGAGGAAACAAGTTTAGGTAAGGCAATATTAATGGGGGCAAGTTTATATTTAGTATTAACAATTATAGTATGTCCTAGTTTATTCTTTCAATTAATACACTTAATTATCTTAGATTTATTCCCATGTATCTTCTAGTTATATTAATACCGTTACTAAGCGCAGTCGGAAGCGGATTAGGGGGTCGCTACCTAGGAAGAAAAGGGGCTGGCTTGTTAAGTTCTGTGTGGGTTCTCATCAGTAGCCTCCTTTCTTTTGTATTATGTTATGAAATCTTAATTAATGGGTCTACAGTATATATAGAGTTAGGCAGATGGATAGAATCAGATTTATTAATAACTAACTTTGGCCTACAATTTGATATGGTAACAGCTATAATGTTAATTGTAGTTACAACAATTAGCGGATTAGTTCATGTTTATTCTACAAGTTATATGAGAGAAGACCCCCACTTACCTAGGTTTATGAGTTATCTGTCTCTATTTACCTTTTTTATGTTAATTTTAGTTACTAGTAATAATTATGTGCAATTATTTATTGGTTGGGAAGGTGTTGGTTTATGCTCTTATTTATTAATTAACTTTTGGTTTACGCGTATACAAGCTAATAAGGCGGCAATTAAAGCAATGTTAATCAATAGAATAGGAGATATAGGATTAATGCTAGCTATAATATTAATCTGGAAAGAATTCGGGGCAGTAGATTACTGTAGTTTATTCCCTGCTTTATCGCCATCTTCAGCTTGTACTTGGATTTGTATATTACTAACTATAGGGGCTGTAGGAAAATCGGCTCAATTAGGGTTACATACTTGGTTGCCGGATGCTATGGAAGGGCCGACACCTGTTTCGGCCCTAATTCATGCAGCAACAATGGTAACAGCAGGAGTGTTTTTAATCATAAGATCGGCTCCTCTTTTTGATTATTCTCCAACTGCAACAATTATTGTGGGCTTAGTTGGCTCCTTAACTGCTTTTTTTGCAGCTACAGTAGGATTAGTCCAATCGGATATAAAAAAAGTTATTGCTTATTCTACTTGTAGTCAATTAGGATACATGGTAATGGCTTGTGGTACTTATAGTTGTTTAAGTAGCTTATATCACTTACTAACTCATGCTTTCTTTAAGGCTTTATTATTCTTAGGAGCAGGTTCAATAATTCATGCCCTTTTGGATGAACAAGATCTTAGGAAAATGGGGGGGATAATCCGGGGCCTACCTCTAACATATGTATTAATGTTGATTGGTTCCTTATCTTTAGCTGGTTTTCCCTATTTATCAGGATTTTACTCTAAAGATTTAATATTAGAATTAACTTATAATAATTATTGTTTAATATCTATTTATTGGTTAGCTTCAATTACGGCCTTCTTAACTGCTTTTTATTCATTCCGATTAATATACTTAAGTTTTGTATCTAAACCTAATTTAACACGTATAAGCGCACAACACTTACAAGAAGCTGATTGGAACTTATTGGGCCCTTTATTAGTATTAGCAATAGGAAGTATCTTAGTTGGTTATATCGCCCAAAATATGGTGTTTGCACCAGGTGTACGTCCATTGCCGCTTGTACCTACAATAGTCTCTTTAGCACCAGTTATTATGTCCGTAACAGGAATATTATTAGTGTTTATACTTCGTCCATATATTATATATTATATTACACACCCTAGCATATATGGTTTCTTATTTTATGCCTGGGAATTTAATCAAATAGCAAATTATTATATTGGAAGTACAGCTTGGAAGTTCGGTCACATTGTCTCTTATCGTACCATAGATAGAGGTATTTTAGAGATTTTAGGCCCCACTGGGATAGCCCAATTCATGGTTAATAGAACTAAAGAGTTAAGCAGCTTACAATCTGGTTTAGTATTTAATTATGCATTAATGATATTAGTTGGAACAGCTATCGCACTTAAGTACTTAGTCGTAAATTAGAATTAGGATGAAGAAAAGTTCTTTTCTAAATCCTAATTAACCTCCGAATAGGAAAACTAGCCGCAGAGTAGTGGCTAGTAATTACATATAATATGATATTAGCTTGTATAGTAGGCTCTATATTAATAAGTATAGTAATAATAGCATTAATTCCAAGGGAAAATAGTATGAAACTACGCCAGCAAGCGTTAGAGTGGTCTCTGATTACATTTGCTCTTTCTATTTTATTATTAGTTAACTTTCATCAAGAGGCTCAATTTCAACAGATAATAGAATTCAATTGGGTAAGTACGATGGGTTGGTTTGAAGGTTCTCCAATATTGTTTGCTATTGACGGGATCTCTATATTTTTCATTATATTAAGTACTTTATTAACCCCAATTTGTATATTAGTAAGTTGGAATAGCATTAAATTTCTTGTTAAGGAGTTTATTATATGCCTTTTAGGTATGGAATTATTGTTAATTGGAGTATTCTCAACATTAGATCTGTTAATATTTTATGTGTTATTTGAAAGTATATTAATACCTATGTTCTTAATAATAGGAGTGTGGGGATCTCGGGTAGAGAAAATAAAAGCTGCCTATTATTTTTTCTTTTATACTTTAGTAGGTTCAATATTAATGTTACTAAGTATAGCAGTTATTTACAGAATAACAGGCACAACTGACTATTTATCTTTAACTAATATTCAGATTGATAGTAACATTCAAATTTGGTTGTTTATGGGTTTCTTTCTTAGTTTAGCAGTTAAGATACCAATGATACCCTTTCATATATGGTTGCCTCTTGCGCATGTTGAGGCTCCTTTAGCTGGTTCAGTGATTCTAGCTGGAATATTATTAAAATTAGGCGGCTATGGATTCATTCGATTCGCTTGGCCTCTTTTCCCCGAAGCAACAGAGTATTTAGCACCAATCATACTAACGTTATCACTAATAGCAGTAATATATGGAAGTTTAACTACTTGCAGACAGGTAGATGCGAAACGTCTGATAGCCTATTCCTCGGTAGCTCATATGGGAATAGTAACAATAGGTTTATTTACTCATACAATGGAGGGTTTAATAGCCTCTATATTCTTAATGATAGCTCATGGAGTGGTTAGCCCCGCTTTATTTATAGCAGTAACACTGCTCTATGAGAGACATCATACGAGGTTAATTAGATATTATAGGGGAGTAGTTATGACTATGCCCCTATTTTCTATTATATTCATGGTGTTTACTTTAGCTAATATTGCTGTTCCTCTTAGTTGTAATTTTGTGGGAGAATTTTTATCCTTAGTAGCTGCTTTTTCTATTAGTACATCATTAGGTATTCTTACCTCAACTAGTATGGTTATAGCTGCTGCTTATTCGTTATATTTATATAATAGAATTTGTTTTGGGCAACTTTCTCCATATTTAATATTTTCGAGAGATATTAATAGACGAGAGTTTAATGGGCAATTACCGCTAATAGTAGCTATTCTATTATTAGGGATAGTTCCGTACCCCCTAATTGAGTTAATTCGTGTATGTTTGCCTAGATTTTTATAATTTTTTTTTCCTTTTTTCTGTACCTGCTTGGTTTATATATGTGTGTGTTTATTTGTTTTTAAAGATGGTAGGGGCAGGAGTTGAACCTGCATAATCAGATTATGAGTCTGAGAACTTACCGTTAGTTGACCCTACAAGCTTAGCTAAGCTAGGTCCGGGCTAAGAGCCCCACCAGTAAATACATACATATAAAAACAACCAAACCACATCTACAAAATGCCAATACCAGCTAGCAGCTTCAAAACCAAAATGATGATGACGAGTGTAATGATAACCTATTAGTCTAGCTAAACATACAGTCAAAAATATAGTTCCAATTATAACATGAAAACCATGAAAACCTGTGGCCATAAAAAAGGTTGAACCATACACAGAGTCTGAGATTGTAAAAGGCGCTTCGTAGTATTCCATAGCTTGAAGAGCTGTGAACTGAATCCCAAGTATTACGGTACAAGTAAGTGATTGTATGGCTTCTAGTCTTTGTCCGCTAACTATGGCATGATGTGCCCATGTAACTGTTGCTCCTGAACTAAGTAATATAGCTGTATTTAATAGGGGCACAGAAAATGGGTCTAACACTTCTATACCAACGGGGGGCCAAACAGCTCCTAATTCTATAGTGGGAGATAGGCTACTATGAAAGAAGGCCCAAAAGAACGCAAAAAAGAAGGCAACTTCAGAAGTAATAAAAAGAATCATTCCATATCTTAATCCTCTTTTTACTACTTGAGTATGGTGTCCTTGAAAAGTAGCTTCTCTGATAATATCTCTCCACCAAACAAACATTGTTAATATTATTGTAATTATACCTAGATACAATGTCCATGAGTAACTATAATGAAAATATAATACTGAGCCTACTGTAAGTAGTAAGGCTCCAATTGAAGCTATATAAGGCCATGGACTAGGATCCACTAAATGATAAGGGTGATAAGCCTTACTCATGGCTCCTCGGCGAGGAGCTCTCGCCCAAGAGGAGCATAAGCTTGCATATAACCAAGCTACACATATAATTATGCATGTGCTTGATTCTTGGTGTGATATAACAAGCTATTCTCTACCCAGCCTAATATAGGCACCAGAGCGAAATAACCGAAGTATAATAAAGAAGCTATTTGACCCGCCATCACGTAAGGTTCTTCAACTGGGTTAGCCCCTAACCAAGTTAATAGCATAAAGTCAGCTACTAAAAACCAAAATGCTATTTTACTTAAGGGCTTAAATGTTAAAGCTCTTAATTTACTAGTATGAATAAAGGGCAATAAAAATAGCACCAAGATACTAAATATCATAGCCAAGACTCCCATAAGCTTGTTGGGTATAGAGCGGAGTATAGCATATGCAAATAAGAAGTACCATTCTGGTTGTATATGAACAGGAGTTACTAAAGGATTAGCTTGAATGAAATTTTCAGGATCACCTAATACATTAGGCATAAAATAACAAAGTATAACTAAAATAGTGCTAAGAACAAATATACCATACAAGTCCTTATAAGTATAATAAGCATGGAAGGTAACTTTGTCTATATTAGAGTCAATCCCCAAAGGATTATTTGATCCAGCTGTATGTAAACTAATAATATGTAATACGCCTAATCCAGCTATAAGAAAAGGAAATAGATAATGTAAAGAGAAGAAACGATTAAGAGTTGCGTTAGATACACTAAATCCTCCCCAAATCCACTGAACAACATCTGTTCCTATATAGGGTATAGCAGAACAAAAGTTAGTGATAACTGTTGCCCCCCAAAAAGACATTTGTCCCCAAGGTAATACATACCCCAAGAAGGCTGTTAACATCATCACTAAGTAAATAATAACTCCGATATTCCAAACATCCATTTTCATGTAGCTCCCATAATAAAGTCCTCTACCTATATGAATATATACACAGAGAAAAAATAATGAAGCTCCATTAGCATGGATATACTTTAGCATAAAACCATAATTAACGTCTCTTAAAATATGGGAAATTGAATCAAAAGCTAAATTAACATCAGGGCAATAATGCATAGCTAAAAATATTCCGGTAATCATTTGAATAGCTAAACAAAACCCCAACAAAGAACCAAAATTCCAAAAATAACTAATATTAGAAGGAGCTGGTAAATCGACCAGTACCCCATTCACAATAGAAAGTATTGGATGTTGAGTTCTTATTCGTAACATTCTGTTTGGTGATTCCATATGCATGCACTCAGGAAGCTTGTGCACATCAATCCCCATATAAGGGGATATCTCTCTATACTAGCAAGGCATTGCATCTGAACCTATCAACAGGCCAGAGACTAAAACAATTAAACCAAGACTGAAAGGTAAGTAAGATTTCCATAATAGATACATAAGCTGATCATATCTCATTCTAGGGAAAGAAGCTCGCACCCACACAAATGCAAATACTACTGCAGTAGTTTTAAGAGCTAAGCAGCCCATTCCTAGAATTCCTGTGAAAGGTGCCCAACCGCCTAAAAACAATAAACTTATCAAACAGCTCATTAGAATAATATGGCCGTATTCAGCTAAAAAGAATAAAGCAAACGACATACTAGAATATTCTACATTATATCCAGATACTAATTCTGATTCTCCTTCGGTAAGATCAAAAGGAGCCCGATTAGTTTCAGCTAATGCCGAAGCAAAAAACATTAAAGCAGCTGGGAATAAAGGTATTATATACCAAATTTCGGTTTGAGCTAAAACAATCTGAGTAATATTAAGAGAACCTGCACATAATATTACTGATATTAGAATAAGCCCTATACACACTTCATAGCTAATCATTTGAGCTGCTGCTCTGATAGCCCCTAAAAATGCATATTTAGAATTACTCCCCCAACCAGACATTAAAATAGCATACACCCCCATAGAACTAATAGCAAAGATATATAAGATACCAATATTAATATCAGCTAGTACAATTCCGGGGCTAAAAGGTATAACCCCCCAAGCCAAAAAAGCTAAAGTAAGCGATAGAATCGGGGCTAAAATATAAACCGACAGATTAGCATGATTGGGAATAGTCATCTCTTTAGTGAATAATTTTAATCCGTCAGCTAAAGGCTGTAATAGTCCGTAAACACCAACTACATTAGGTCCTTTTCGTGCTTGCATATACCCTAACACCTTTCTTTCTGCTAAAGTTAAATAAGCTATAGCCACTAATAAAGGTATTATTATTGCAAGCGTTTTAAAGATAATTGAAATAATAGAACTTATCATCCTAATTACGGAGGGCGGCCAAGTACGTATTGAACGCGCATAACTTGGCCCAAGAACAAGTTCCCTTACCCTTACTATGTTACGACTTACCCATTCTCGAAAAGGAGGGATAACCCCGCTGCGGGGCGTCTCGTATCCTTAACTTGAAGGGGACGACGGGCGATTTGTGCTAACACTGGGTTAGAATTCACCGGAACGCTCTACTTTCCGATTACTATCAAATCCTACTTAAGATTCCCGTTTCAGAAAATCTCCGCCTCCTAATTTACTGTGTATATTGTTTAGGAGAATGTAGCGCATAATATCCCTTTCCATAAAGACCATGACACCTGACTTAATCCATAATAAGGTTGAGGACAACACTTATTGTTATCCTGACGACGGCCATGCAATGCCTGAGTGGCTACTACCTACAAAAGGTAGTCCACTTTCAAGGAAAGGTAAGGTGACACGCGGATCATCGTATTAAATTACACGCTCCTCTGATTCAAACAGTGAACAGCCAAGCCTTTTGAGTTTCAATCTTGCGATCATAGTATTCAGGCATACAATAAGGTTATTTGCTAACAAGCTATTGTATAAGTTTAAGGCGAGGACTACCAGGGTATCTAATCCTGTTTGCTATCCAAGCTTTCGTATTTCATGAAGATATACCATGAACGAAGTAAGGAGTCTTCACCTTCGGACTTCCACTCTTGCTTCAAACATTTTACCGCTACCAAGAGGTTTGCCTTACTTTATTCTCATGCTTCACTACATACTTTAACGCCTAATGCGAAATAAAAACTGGGCCTCTAAGTTTAACCGCGTCTGCTGGCACTTAGTTAGACAGACCTCAGTGTGAAACCCTGTGTCAAGCGTTAACCCATTGCACAAGATTCTCTACTGCTGCCAAAATGTCTTCCCCTTGTTTCAGTGAAAGTGTGGCTATACTACGCATCTTCGACCAGGTGGGCCACTATCCCACCTATTCTAATACGTCAACCGAGATAATTCTCCGTTTTATCCTCACCAGTAGGGCCCCATTTAGGGCCTTGCATGTATTAGAAGAACACATTGCCTTATAGACTCCCCAAGGTCAAAGGAGTAGTGTGGAAATATTTAAATCATCCCCATGACTCAATTTACGCTGATAAACAAATGGTAATTCATTATAAGTATGAAAAGCAGGCGGAGAAGATAAAGACCATTCTAACGAGTTAGGCGAAGTTGACCAACCTTTAAATGGTCTTTCAGCGGCTAATGCCTCATAAGACAAGTAAATGAACCATATTATTCCTACTAGAGCTATTACAGCTCCGCAAGAACTAACTAAGTTCCAATCTTGATAAGCATCAGGGAAATCCGAGTATCTTCTAGGTAATCCGGCTAAACCCAAGAAATGCTGAGGGAAGAAAGTTAAATTAACTCCGATAAACATAATCCAGAAATGGATCTTACCGTATAATTCATTATAACTATAGCCCGTAATTTTCCCGAACCAATAGTAGTATCCCCCGAATATAGCAAATATAGCCCCCATAGATAACACATAATGGAAGTGAGCTACTACATAATAAGTATCGTGTAATGCTATATCTAATGAACTATTAGCTAATATAACTCCAGTTAAACCACCAATGGTAAATAGGAACACAAACCCAATAGCCCACAACATAGGTGTATCAAGCCGTAAGTTTCCCCCATATATAGTAGCTAACCAACTAAATATCTTAATTCCAGTAGGAACCGCGATAATCATAGTGGCAGCGGTAAAGTAGGCACGAGTATCAACATCCATACCAACGGTGAACATATGGTGGGCCCAAACAATAAATCCTAATACTCCAATAGAAATCATAGCGTAGACCATACCTAAATAACCAAAAATATGTTGTTTAGCAGAAAATGTAGGTATAATTTGAGATACCATACCAAATCCCGGTAAAATTAATATGTATACTTCAGGGTGTCCAAAAAACCAAAATAGATGTTGGAATAAAATAGGATCTCCTCCTCCCGCGGGGTCAAAGAATGTTGTATTAAAATTTCTATCTGTCAATAACATTGTAATTGCACCAGCTAACACTGGTAAAGATAGTAACAACAATATTGTAGTAATTAATACAGACCATACGAATAGAGGTAATCTATGCATACTCATTCCAGGAACCCTCATATTAATTATAGTAGTTATAAAGTTTATAGAACTTAAAATAGAAGATACACCAGCTAGATGTAGACTAAATATAGCCATATCCACTGCTCCCCCTGAATGGGCTTGAATGCCTGATAATGGGGGATAAATGGTCCAACCTGTACCTGCCCCTTGTTCCACAAACATAGAACCAACTAATAGTATTAGAGAAGGTGGTAGTAACCAAAAACTAATATTGTTTAATCTAGGAAAGGCCATATCGGGCGCACCAATCATAATTGGCACAAACCAATTTCCGAATCCCCCAATCATTACTGGCATAACTAGGAAGAAAATCATTAATAAAGCATGTGATGTTACAATCACATTATATAGATGATCATCTCCTAACATACTACCTGGAGCTGACAGTTCTAACCGTATTAACATACTTGAAGCTGTCCCTGCCATTCCAGAAAAAGCACCAAATAGTAAATATAAAGTACCTATATCCTTATGATTAGTGGAAAATAGCCAACGTGTAATATATTTGTTCATGCTTACTCTAGATTAAAAGTAATCTAAGTAAATGAGAACACTCTTGGTGCTGTATATAAATTGGGAAAGCTTTTGGATAAGTCAGCAAAGTAACATAGCTAGAGAAGAATGAAAACTCCAATGAATGCATTATTAGGGGCCTCGCTCCTACGTGACGCGGCTGAGCCATTTCAACTAAGCTTCCAAGATGCTGCTAGTCCTGTTATGGAAGAGATTTTATTTCTTCACAACCAAATTATGTTTATTTTAATTATTATTATAACAACTGTATTATGGTTAATTATAAGAGGATTAACAGGTCAAGCTTATCATCGTTATCTTATAGAAGGAGTCACAATAGAAATTGTCTGGACTATAATTCCAGCAATTATATTAGTATTTATAGCATTCCCTTCTTTGAAACTACTTTATTTGATGGATGAGATAGTAGAGCCCGGTGTGACAGTTAAAGCTATAGGTCACCAATGGTATTGGTCTTATGAATATTCAGATTATCAAACTGTCTTAGGTGAAGATAGTACCTTAGAATTTGATTCTTACATGATACCTACAAGTGATCTTCAACCCGGTGATCTTCGACTATTAGAGGTTGACAATAAAATGGTTGTTCCTGTTGATACTTATGTTAGAGTTTTAGTTACAGGCGCAGATGTACTCCACTCATTTGCTGTACCTTCATTAGCTATTAAGATGGATGCTGTGCCTGGACGTCTTAATCAAACCGGATTTTTAGCTAAAAGACCGGGATTATTTTATGGTCAATGTTCAGAGTTATGTGGTGCTAATCACTCTTTTATGCCCATTGTTATAGAAGCCGTTAGCATGGATAAATATATCAGCTGGCTATCTTCATTATGTGCTGATCTTTAGGGGATCTTCTAATCATCGAATATGCCTCACTTAGATATAACTGCTTATTTAACTCAATATAGCTGGACATTAATAATCTTATTAGCACTTTATAGTATTATGAGTTTATTTATTTTACCTAAAATTCAAAATAATTTACGTATAAGAAGTATACTACAGGAAGAGGGGGCAGCCCCTAGTAAGGGACTCGGGGTTAATCGAGCATATGCTATATTACAAGATATACTCCGTAAATAGGCCCATTTCCTACATATATTCAATATGGCAGCTTCTTTCTTTGATCAGTTTAATGTAGTTAGGATAATTGGGGGTATAATTACTAATTCTTCTATTATGATGCTTATTTTATTTAGTGTCGTATTATTAATAGGAAGTTGCTCATATAAATTAATACCCACAAGATTACAAGCTATACAAGAAATTGTTTATACTCACTTTTTAGGGTTAGTAAAAGATTCCACAGCTAATAAGGGAACTCAATACTTTATTCTTATAATAACCCTATTTACATTTATTGCTGGATTAAATCTATTAGGTCTATTTCCCTATGTATTTACCCCAACTGCTCATATTATTGTTACTTTCGGGTTAAGTTTATCTATTTTAATAGCAGTAACAATATTGGGGATAGCACAATACCGCTGGAATTTTGCTTCAATGATGATGCCTAGTGGGGCTCCTATATTATTAGCTCCATTATTAGTTGGAATTGAAACACTTAGCTATCTTTCCCGGGCAATCTCTTTAGGTGTTCGATTAGCCGCTAATTTGTCTGCTGGGCACCTTTTATTTGCTATATTAGCAAGTTTTGGGTTTGCAATGATTAGTAATGATATGTTAGTTTTAAGCTTAGCCCCAATATTAGTAATGGTTTTCATAACTTTACTAGAAATTGCCGTGGCCTTAATTCAAGCATATGTATTTTGTCTATTAACTGCCATATACATTAATGATTCTTTAAACTTACACTAACACATGTAAGGCTATATCTTTTAAGTATAAGTAATAACACAACATGTTTGCGAGTAAGTGATACAATAGACAAAGTAAGTAATACTAATGGCACATATATGGCTTATGTGGATATAGTGTTATGTCAGTTAGTCCTATGATTAATAGTAGGCGGGCGATGACAGTTAGTAGCCCCCATAGAGATGGATATGGCTGCCCGCGATTTTTCAGGGAAATATATTAAAATAATATGAATAGTTTATTTATAGTATTCTCTTTAGGAATAGTTGGAGCTAGTCTTATGGTTATATCTACGTCGAATCCTGTTTATTCAGTATTCTGGCTAGTTATTGCCTTTGTTAATGCTGCTGTTATGTTTATATCGTTGGGATTAGACTATATAGGCTTAATATTTATAATTGTGTATGTGGGGGCTATTGCTATTTTATTTCTGTTCGTCATTATGTTAATTCAACAGCCTAATAAAGTAGACTCTCAAGATCACTCACATTTTTTACCTGTAGGATTATCTGTTATATTCCTATTTTATAGTTTACTAACCAATAGCCCTAAATATATCAGCAATCCTGTTATAGGATCTAGAACTAACATTGGGGCAATTGGAAGTCATCTTTATACAACTTATTATGAATTAGTGATAATTGCTAGTTTGGTGCTACTAGTCGCTATGATAGGGGCTATATTATTAGCTAAACAGCCAAATTCACCTTTTTTATATAATTCCCACGAGGAATCATCTCGTAGTAGGCAAGATCTTTTCCTACAAATCAGCAGAAGCACCTTCGGTGCTGTCTAGCCAAGTGCTAATGCACGTCTCCGCTTAGGAATATGGAGAGGAACATGGAGTTCAAAGGAATATTAATACTACTTATCGTTAGCGGGACATTATCAACTGTAATTTTAGGGGCATCTTATCTATTAGGATATAAACAACCCGATATGGAAAAAGTGTCAGTTTATGAATGTGGATTTGACCCTTTTGATAACCCGGGGAATCCCTTCTCCGTTAGATTTTTCTTAATTGGTATCTTGTTCTTAATATTTGATCTAGAAATATCTTTTTTATTTCCTTGGGCTGTTACATATATGGGCTTACCTTTATTTGGATATTGGGTTGTTATGTTGTTTTTATTTATCTTAACTTTAGGGTTAATCTACGAATGGATAGAAGGAGGTTTAGAGTGGGAAAACTAACTTTTAATTAGTATTAGCGCATGTCTTATTTAATATTATCAATTGTCATCTTATTAATCGGAATCTTAGGAATTATTCTTAATAGAAGTAACTTAATTATTATGCTAATGTGTGTAGAGCTAGTTTTACTGGCTTCTACTATTTTACTTCTATTTGAATCTCGTGTGCTTTATACACTTTTTGGTCAAATTTTTGCGATTGTAATTTTAACTGTTGCAGCTGCAGAATCTGCCATCGGTTTAGCTATTATGGTCAACTATTATCGTTTACGTGGTACAATTGCTGTTCGAGCCTTAAATTTATTGAGAGGTTAGCCCTAAATTAAAATGAACCAGATACCTGTGCAATATCTTAACTTAGCAGAGGAGAATTATTCTAAGTATGGATTATCAGTAATCCAGCTTATTCAGATTGGTAAGTTCTATGAACTTTGGCATGAGCCTGATACTCCTAGTAAGCAACAAGCATACTCTCAGGCCGAGTTATTAGCTGAGTCTTTCAGACAGAGTAAGCCTTTGGAAGTGACGCCCCCTATTGAACAAGTTGCCTCGTTACTTGATATGAGAATTATTAAAAGATCTTTGCTTCAAATGGGGTTTCCAACTTATTCCCTTACTACTCATCTAAGTACCTTGTTGAGTAAGGGTTGGACTGTTATAGTTATTGATGAATTAGTTACTGGTAAATCGGGGCCAAAACAACGCGCAGTATCTCAGGTTTACTCCCCTAGTTGTAACTTAGAGGACTGTGCGGAATTATCATATTTATTATCAATCTATTTTTCTCAAGACGACTTATTGGGTATTACTTTATTTTCAGCCATGAATGGTCATAGTATTATGTTTCCTGTCTCTTGGATGGACCGAGATAAAGTAGTTCGGTTGTTAATTAATTATCGTATTAGAGAAATAGTAATTTGGGCAAATTCAGAGGGTGATTCAGAAATTTTAATAAATAAAATATATAATTTATTAATTGGTTGGAATTTATTTCCCTCTGAACCCAATGTTAAAATTGAAGTTATGGGAGAAGCACCAACCAATTTCCCGTGTTATTTATCTTATAGGTACGAAAATGATAATAAGGAGTGGCTTTTGCTCCATATATTTCTGGGTATTAGCGTAGAATGGTTTAACAAAAATTATCAAGAATATACTCTTAGTAAGATATTTCAAAGTACTTGGACAGAAAGTGTTAATCAAGTAAATTTAATTAGCCTTTTAGGAGCATTACAATTTATTAAAGATCGAAATCCTAATTTTATTAAGAATTTACAATTTCCCGAGTGTTATAATTCTGTTATTAGCCCCTTAAACTTAATACTATGCAATCGAGCAGAATATCAATTAGATTTATTGCCCAAGGGGAAAAAACTAGGTGGTCTACTCAGTTTAGTTGATTATTGTACTACTGCAATGGGTAAAAGACTACTAAAATTCAGACTTCTTAATCCTATTACAGATTATTCTGAATTAAATTTTCGTTATGAAGATATTGCTACATTTAAACAACTAATTAGCAAGAAAATTTTTGACAACTCCGAGTTAAAACACATTAAAGATTTATCTTCTTTACATCGTCAATGGGCGATATCTGCCTCAAGTGATATTATCTTACCACCTAAAAAGTTGAGTCAAATTTACCATTCTTATTTATTCGCCAGCCAACTAATAAGCAAATTAATAAATAATGTTCAATTGCCCCCTGCAGTTGGGCCTAAATTAGAATCGTTAATCGAGGCAATAGGTTTAGTATTCCAAGTAGATAACCTTTTGGGCGATTTTAAAGATGTATTACAGCCAACTGATAATCTAACTAACCTTTTTTCACAACAACAAACTTTAAGGGCCCAACTCACAGAGTGGGCCGAGCATACTTCAAACATTGTGTTTCAAGATACAATTTCTATTAAAGTTGATTATATTAATAAAGAGGGCTATGCTTTCTCTATTTTATCTAAAAATTTAACTAAGTTAGAACATTACATGACTAGTGCCCCTACATCTGATAAATCAATTATTGTGTTAGGTAAAAGAAGAAATTACCTTATAATTACTAGCCCCGCCATTCAGAAAGTGTCAATCAAATTAAATTTATTAGAAGAGCAAATTAATACTTATGTTAAACAGACTTATCAACGGGAACTTAAAAGATTATATTTTAGTTATTTTGAGTTATTTTCGCCCTTAGAAAATGTGATTTCTAGAATAGATGTTGCATTAAGCGGAGCTATTGCGGCTATTAAGTTTAATTATACTAAGCCTTTCTTGGCACCAACAAAATCTCAACAACCTAAGGGTCTAATTGAAGCTATTAAATTACGACATCCATTAGTAGAACAGTTAAACACTCAAGAAGAATGTGTAGCTCATGATATTAATTTGGAAGATAAAGGAATGTTAATATTCTCAGTAAATGGTGCAGGTAAATCAACTTTACTTAAAGCAATCGGAGTCAACATAATATTAGCTCAAGCAGGAATGTATGTAGCTGCAGATTCATTTAGGTTAAGACCTTATCATTATTTAATTACTCGTATTTTAGGGGGGGATGATCTTCATAAAGGCCAGGGTACTTTTGAGGTCGAAATGAGAGATCTCTCAACTATATTAAAGTTAGCTAATTATAACAGTTTAATATTAGGTGATGAAATTTGTCATGGAACAGAAGTTAGTTCAGGAACAGCAATATTAGCTGCAACAATTGAAAGATTAACAGCTGCACAAACTAGTTTTGCTCTTTCTACTCATCTACATCAAGTTTGTTCTTTAATTGATTCACCAGTTCGGTTCTATCACTTATCTGTTATTCAACACGAAGATTTAGGTCTAATTTATGAGCGTAAATTGAAACCTGGCCCGGGGCCCTCCCAATATGGTATTGAAGTTATGGGCCACATAATTAATGACAAAAAATTTTATAATAGTGCTTTGAAATATCGTAAAATTATTAACTGGAAACCTCCATCTCGAAGTGGGGCAAGCTCTTTAGCAGTATTCCGCCCTTCTAAATATAACACTCAAGTTTTTATTGATACATGTGAAATATGCGGAGCTCCAGCGGAGGCTATCCACCACATTCAACCTAAGAAATCAGGTAATAGAAAATTGAATCGAAGGTCAAACTTAGTGCCAGTTTGCTCAAGCTGTCATTTAGATATACACAGAAATAAAATCTCTATTTTAGGTTGGAAGAAAACCCCAGGGCATAAGAAATTATATTGGGTTTATCTTAATGAGTCTTAG